TCAATAGTCAATGGTTCAAATTTCTCGTATGAAAAATACACATTTTATTTCGCAATAGAAAAACGAGAGAATGTTTTTAGCATTGTGTATTTTCAGATACTATACAATCAAAGGGATTTGATCAAATCCAATCAAAAGGGGTATGTATTTATTTTTTAAAAGGATTAAGGAAGACAGAAGTTAAAACGCAAGTAGAATAATAATTCCGTAATCCGGAAAAAGTTGCACCTATTTTGTATCATTTTGGCGGCATGGCCGAGCGGTAAGGCGGGGGACTGCAAATCCTTTTTCCCCAGTTCAAATCCGGGTGTCGCCTAAATCACCAAAAAACTCGAAATCATAATCGATTTATTGGATTGGTTTCTCAATAGTGTTCGGTAGAACCCATTTTTGACTCTGCGACATTAATTCCACTATTATTACGGAGGAATAATTCCTTCGTATTTATAGAAATTAGGGGGCATAATGCACATGGATATAGTAAGTCTCGCTTGGGCTGGTTTAATGGTAGTCTTTACATTTTCCCTTTCACTCGTAGTGTGGGGAAGAAGTGGACTTTAGAAGTACTACTAATTGAGTTCAGGAACCAAACCCGCTTGTTTTATAGATCGTTCTGCAACGCATTTTGAATTATTTAAAATAAAATGAATTTGGAATCCCATTGGATTCCAATGGAGTAATCTATGATAGGAATCATACTCTTTCAATCCAAGAGATATTTCATTGATTCCCGTCTTTGGACTTCGAAAAGAAAGGGATTCAGATGATTGGAAATTTATTCCAACCTAAAATTCTTCCGAAATTTTCTATTTCAATCAACGGGCATGGGCTCTTACTATCTTTATAGGCGGATACTAAGGAAGACCGTACCTTTTTCTTTTTTTTTATTTCCCTCTTGACTCTTCAAAAAAGAAGTCGGTTTGTTAAGCGTATCCGCACTTCTATAAGAAATGATATAGAGATAGTGGTTTTTTAAGGAGAGACTGGGCAATAATAAGATCTTGCCTCGGGCGGGTTACATATCGGGCATTTACCCTTTGGTTTCTATTCTAATTTTAGAAAGGCGGTTTATACTTTATCGCCTTATTTCATATGGCGTTAAAAATAGGCGAGGTTTCCCCTTCCTTATTAGGAAAAGGAAAGGAATTAGAATCCTAAAATAAGAATTATTTCAGATTGAGCGGAACAAATAGATGTAGCAAATTTGGTCTTATGTCAATTCCATAGAATATATAGAATATATTGATATGGAAATGGAATTAATATACACATATAGGAAGAGAATATTGCAGATTGATATATAGAAACTTAAGCGTTTATCTTTATTCTAGATTACAGCTTTATAGACTAAGAGATAGATAGTATGGTAGAAAAATTCATTTTTCTACCATACTATCTATCTCTTAGATAATTTCCGATTATAGTGTGCTCATTTCATTTAAGTTAAGACGTGAAATTGGATCCCTTTCATTTTACTTCGTAAATTTTGGATAAGAACTTGGAAGGAAAGTTTGATTCAAATTCATTTGAAAATTCAATCGAATTAATCATTTTGACTGACTGTTTTTACGTAAATGATAAGTAGAAAGGCGGTAGGAACTAGAATGAATAGTGCAGTAGCAATAAATGCAAGAATATTTACTTCCATAATCTCATCGGTTTTTTACTTCGCAATAACTCGGGATTTAATCCCCTAGAGATGATAAATCTATCGTCTGTAAATTCAATGAATGAATTACCTCTCGATGATCTTGAACCGGATCACTATCATGAATAACAATATCTGATCTATCAAATCAACCCGCCGTCAAGACTTGAATAGTATAACATAGGAAGTTCTTTTATCCATACCGAATCAAAATTGGGATTCCTAACTCAATTACTCCAAAATGATATTTATCATCCGTTTCCTTGTTTTTTCTATAACCCACCTTGCGTTTTCCTTGGACAATCTTCTGATGAAGGATCATCAGGTTTATAGAAAGGGAAAAACGGATTTTTGTATTTATTGGATCCGTCGGGATTGACGGGGCTCGAACCCGCAGCTTCCGCCTTGACAGGGCGGTGCTCTAACCGATTGAACTACAATCCCAGGGAAATAAGGGATCTGGCAGAAATTTTGATTCTTTTTTATCTTCGTATGGCGTATGGGGTTAAAGGACAAGGGGTTTTAGACTATCTCATGGTAGATTGATGCGGTTTATTGGGCCGAGCTGGATTTGAACCAGCGTAGACATATTGCCAACGAATTTACAGTCCGTCCCCATTAACCGCTCGGGCATCGACCCAGGAAGAATCCATTAAATTTTTTTTATCGGCTTATTGGTAATCCATGATCAACTTCCTTTCCTAGTACCCTACCCCCAGGGGAATTCGAATCCCCGCTGCCTCCTTGAAAGAGAGATGTCCTAAACCACTAGACGATGGGGGCCACCTTGACCAACCGCCCTCATACTATGATCATAGTATGATCCGTTTTTTAAAATTGTCAATATAACGG